AGTCAAAACAACAATTTATTTTGACCAAACCATCTAGTTTCCTTTGATTATTGCAGGGCATATCTCATTTCAAGATTTATCGACTGACTTGATCGGGATCCTATTTCCAGTCTACTTAATTTTTTTAGTTCAATTTTCTTTAATTGCTTTAGTTAGTATAACTCTAGATGTTATACTTAGACAAATTTTCTTGTTTTTGCCTAGGATTCTTCCTAAAGCCTAAAGAAAGCAAATAGAATTCTTATTTTGTGTTTAAAATTTTTGAATTTATTATTCTTTTGATATTCTTTTGATTATTTGAATTTTCTTTATAAAAATGCGAGTTCGGAATTTGGATTTTTTAGGAATAGAGTCGAAAGTTTTTTCTTAGTAATTTAGAATAGAACAAGTATTCAAATGTAAGAGAATGGGTAGGTATCTGGGGATTTCGAATATCTTAGTGTTGGTATATTCCGTTTATCAGATCTGGATGGGGTGGGGTTTTCTCTTGATTGAATACAGAAAAAGAAGACCACCCCCCCTTGTTTTGGTGTGCTTCGCCGGGTCTTGGTAAGGTATACCAAAGAAAAGGAGTATCGCTAGCTTAACCCCTTGATTGTGGGCAGAAAAATGCATATGGAATTTCCCTTCGACAATTAATGACGAAGGGTTGGTTTGTTTGGAAAAAGATCGATTCGATTCCTTGAAATATGATATGTTTTTTCGGTTTTCTGTTCTGCTTTAAATGATTCCCGTGAGTGAGTTTCTAGGACAAATTTTGTTTCGATGAACCAACCGGTCAGTTATAAGCAACAAACAAGAATGAAGAAATCAAAATTATACAATTTTTTATTTCAAATGAAAATTTGGAATTTTATTCATTTTTTTTATAGGGCTCTAGGGCTATACGGACTCGAACCGTAGACCTTCTCGGTAAAACAGATCAAACTTATTATTATCAAAATGATCTGAACTGTTTCAAAGACCCAACATGCATTTTTTTTTGCATTGGGCTCTTTCATTAACTGATAGAAATATCAGCCAATCTGCCATATTTTTTCTTGACAGAAAAATAAGATAAGGAGATGGCTCCATGTGCTCTGATTCATTATTTGGGATTCTAATTCAGAGCACTACCAAAGTGTTTCAAAGGTGAAGTTATTTTGACGTAGGTCTGCCTTTGGCCTAGAATTTTAAGTTAAATGAAGTCTCTATCGTTCGGCTTAAAAAATCCAATATGAAACTTCATACACCTTCAAGTTCATAGGACGAAAAGAGATTTTTTGAGGGCCTTATACTCATTATGCCTAGCATTGAATATACTGCTATTCACCTTATCAATATCTCAAGGCGGAGCCTGTTTGGTACCTACAAAGGGCACTCAAATAGGACCGAATCTCTCGTCAGGCTATTGTTCTCTTTTCTCTTAAAGTTATTATGGAGTAAGACATCGATTTCTCAATAAGATCCATTTTTTGGATTGTATGGTGGATTCCCCTGAAAAACATTGGCGCGCGTGTAAACGAGGTGCTCTACCAACTGAGCTATAGCCCTTAGTGCTTGTGATGCATATTTTATCATGTATATAATTTGTTGTCAAGATCAATATTCTATGATCCAACATCCGAAATTTTTGAGTGGTATTGGTTCGATTATTGTTGCTTATAAGGAATATGATATTTATAATCCATCGATAGGATGGGTTCCATTTGGTTCTCTTTAGGATAATAAGTGACCTACTTAACTCAGTGGTTAGAGTATCGCTTTCATACGGCGGGAGTCATTGGTTCAAATCCAATAGTAGGTAGAACTTATTAGATACCGGAGTCAACGGTATCTAATAAGTTTTTTGTCCCACCCTTATTTTTATAGATTTTTTATTTATTTCATTTTTGAATTGCGTTGTATCTAAATTGGATTCTGCTTGATTGGATTATGTCGAGTGAATCCAATCAAAATAGGGTTTAGAAACAGAACCTCTTTTGATTATTTGAACGCACCAACTAGTTATGAAATTGCATTGACAGCCTCGACTCTTGTCCTAGCTCGTCGAAGAGCTAGATTTGCCTCAATTATTTGTCTCTTTCCTTCAGCCTTTTTCAAATTAGCTTCTGCTATTTCAAGAGTTTGCTGAGCTTCTTGTGAATCAATATCACTACCCTTTTCCGCATCATTTACTAAAACAGTGATCTCATTATTGCCTATTCTAGCAAAACCGCTCATCAGAGCGATCGTTAACCATTGGTCCTTAAGGCGTATTCTCAAAATCCCTATATCTACAGCTGTAGCAATAGGAGCATGATTTGGTAATACGCCAATTTGACCACTATTTGTAGATAAAATGATTTCTTTCACTTCTGAATCCCAAATAATTCGATTAGGGGTCAGTACACAAAGATTTAAAGTCATTTCTTCAAATTGCTCTCCATTTCTAAGTTCATAGCCTTCGCGGTAGCTTCATCGATATTACCTACTAAATAAAAGGCCTGCTCAGGAAGACCATCTAATTCTCCGGAAAGGA